AAATTATTTAATTTATTTACTTATTTATTTACACATTTATTTATTTATTTACTAATTATTATTACTTAAGAACTTATTATCATGAATATATATTAATATTATAAAGTATTAATATGTATAAGGGGTTACTAGGGGTATATAGAATACTTATGGAAATAAGGAGGATATAGATACTAGGAGAGTTACTGGGGGTACTAGAGTACTTGAGGTACTAGGGTTACTAACGAACGGAGCGTTTACTGGGAATATGGATACTAACAAATACAGTTACATAGGATAGAATGCACAAGGGGGGAAATATAAAAGGTATGAGGGCGAATTAGGATTTCACATTATTGAGGATTACAAGGGAAGTCGCAGTAAGTTTTACTTTGTGAATATGTATATAATTTTTAATTATTGAGTACTTATTATTGATAAAATTTAGGAACATTTTATAAGTTTTATATTAAATCCTTCAATGAAAAAGTAGTTAGATTAAATTCTTCAAGATTGATCAAATAAAAATAGAAATTAGCTTAATGGTAGAGCATTCGTTTTACACACGAATAATTTGAGTTCGATTCTCAAATTTCTAAATAATAATTAACAATAATTTAAATTGGGGTAAAAATTAATAAATATTAACGTATATAATAATTATATACTTTATAAAATTACTCAATGTTATTAATAAATTTATTTCTTATCATTAATAATGATGTACCTACTCCATATAATATATATTTTCAAGATTCACTACTACCTCATCAAGAAGGTATTTTAGAATTACATGATAATATTATATTCTATATGTTACTTGTTTTAGGTTTAGTTTCTTGAATAATAATTATTATTATTAAAGATTTTAAAAATAATCCTATTCTTTATAAATATATTAAACATGGTCAAATAATTGAGATTATTTGAACTATTTTACCAGCTATTATTTTATTAATAATTGCATTTCCATCATTTATTTTATTATATTTATGTGATGAAGTTATTTCACCAGCTATAACTATTAAAGTTATTGGTTTACAATGATATTGAAAATATGAATACTCAGATTTTATTAATGATAATGGTGAAACTATTGAATATGAATCTTATATAATTCCTGAAGAATTATTAGAAGAAGGTCAATTAAGAATGTTAGATACAGATACTAGTATTGTTATTCCTGTTGATACTCATGTAAGATTTATTGTTACAGCTCTAGATGTTATTCATGATTTTGCTGTACCATCATTAGGTATTAAAATTGATCTAACACCAGGTAGATTAAGTCAAGTATCAACATTAATTCAAAGAGAAGGTATTTTCTATGGTCAATGTAGTGAATTATGTGGTGCTCAACATAGTGCTATACCTATTAAAATTGAACTAGTTAAATTACCACTATTTTTACTTTGATTAAATGAACAATAATTAATATTCTTTTTTTAATATAATTTTTATAATAATTAATAATTAATAATTAATTAGAGAGTTAGGGTTCACCCCCCTAATGCTTATCAGCATTATGAGGTACCACTCTAATTAATTAATGTATCCCCTCTAGATAAAAAGAATATTAATTACTCTAAAAGATATAAAAATATAATATAATATAAAGTATATTAATTACTCTTTATAATAAAAAGATATAAAGTAATAATAAATAATATATAAGCAATATTAATCTATAAAAATCATATAATTATATAATATAATTTAAATAAAATAAATAATAAATAAATGATAATAATAATTATAAATAATTAATAATATAAATTATAGTGAAATAATTAATAAGAAATATGTTTATTAAGATAATATACAGATTGAACCGAGTGGTTTAGGGGCTGTTTTTGGGAAGCAGAATATGTTAGTTCGATTCTAACCAATCTGAAAATATAAATAATTAAATTAAAATTAAATAATGATTAATCAAAATATTAATATTAAATTATTAATAAATAACTTTATTATTTTAGATAAAATAAAATAATAAATAAAACTATGTATTTACAGAGATGATTATTTTCTACAAATGCTAAAGATATTGCTATTTTATATTTTATTTTTAGTACATTTTGTGGATTAGCAGGTACAGCTATATCATTTATTATTAGAATAGAATTATCAGCACCTGGTCAACAATATTTACAAGGTCAAAATCAATTATTTAATGTATTAGTTACTGGACATCTTATTTTAATAGTATTCTTTTTAGTAATACCTATATTAATTGGTGGTTTTGGTAATTATTATTTACCATTAATAATTGGTGCTTCTGATATATCATTTGCTAGATTAAATAATATTTCATTTTGACTATTACCACCACTATTAATTTGTTTATTAACATCTACTATAGTTGAATCTGGACTAGGTACTGGTTGAACTGTTTATCCTCCTTTATCTTCTATTCAATCACATTCTGGTGCTTCTGTTGATTTAGCTATTTTCTCTTTACATTTAACTACTATTTCTTCATTATTAGGACTTATTAATTTCATTGTTACAGCTTTAAATATAAGAACTAATGGTATAACTTTACATAAAATACCTTTATTTCTATGATCAATTTTAATTACTGCTGTTATATTATTAATATCATTACCAGTATTATCAGCTGGTGTTACTATATTATTAATAGATAGAAATTTTAATACATCATTCTTTGAAGTACAAGGTGGTGGTGATCCTATTTTATATCAACATTTATTTTGATTCTTTGGACATCCTGAAGTATATATTATAATTGTACCACTATTTGGTATAATATCACATATTGTATCAACTTATTCTAAAAAACCTGTATTTGGTGAAATTTCTATAATTTATCTAATAGGTTCTATTAGTTTATTAGGTTTCTTAGTTTGATCTCATCATATATATGTTGTAGGTTTAGATCTTGATACTAGAGCTTATTTCACTTCAGCTACTATAATTATTCTTATTCCTACTAGTATTAAAGTATTTAGTTGATTACTAACTATTTATGGTGGTTCATTAAGATTACTAACACCAATATTATATCTATTATCATTTTTATTTTTATTTACTGTAGGTGGTTTAACTGGTGTAGTATTAGCTAATCTATCATTAGATGTAGCATTCCATGATACTTATTATGTAGTACTACATTTCCATTATGTATTAAGTTTAGGTGCTGTATTCTCTATATTTGCTGGTTATTATTATTGAAGTCCTCTTGTTTTAGGTTTAAATTATAATGAAAAATTATCACAAATTCAATTCTGATTAATTTTCTTAGGTCTTAATATTATTTTCTTCCCTATGCATTTCTTAGGTATTAATGGTATGCCTAGAAGAATTCCTGATTATCCTGATCTATTCCTAGGTTGAAATTTAGTATCATCATTTGGTTCTATAATAACTATTATATCATTAATATTATTCCTTTATATTATTTATGATCAATTAATAAATGGTTTAACTAATAAAGTTAATAATAAATCTATTAATTATATGAAACTACCTGATTTTATTGAATCAAATAATATTTTCTTAATGAATACTACTAAATCATCATCTATTGAGTTTATATTAAATTCACCACCTCTTATTCATTCATTTAATACTCCTCTAATTCAATCTTAAAATATTCTTCATTTAATTATAATATTATATAATAAAAGTTAGTGGATATAGTTTAATTGGTAAAACATATGTTTTAGGGACATATATCTTCAGTTCAAAACTGAATATCTACATATTATATCATTTAATATAATAATTCTTTAATTAGAGTGGTACCACAAGAATGCTGAAAGCATTAGGGGTGTGTACCTTAGCTCTCTAATTAAAGTTATAAAATTATCTTAACTAATAAAATAATTAATTAAAGTTATAAAATTATCTTAATTAATAAATAATTAAATTATTTTAAAATATTTTTAAATTAAATAAATTAAAATGTTATATTTAAATAGATCAAAATTTCAACAATTTCCATTTCATTTAGTACTACCATCACCATGACCAATTGTTACATCATTTAGTTTATTAGGTTTACTATTAACTTTAGCTTTTACTATACATGGTATTATTGGTAATATTTATCCTTTATTATTATCATTATTAGTAGTTTTATTACTAATAACTTTATGATTTAGAGATATTGTAGCTGAACTTACTTATTTAGGTGATCATACTTTAGCTGTAAGAAAAGGTATTAACTTAGGTTTCCTATTATTTGTTGTATCTGAAGTATTAATTTTTGCTTCTTTATTTTGAGCTTACTTCCATTCAGCTATAAGTCCTGATATTCTATTAGGTAATGTTTGACCACCAGTAGGTATTGAAGCTGTACAACCAACAGAATTACCATTATTAAATACTATTATTTTATTAGCATCAGGTCTAACTATTACATATAGTCATCATGGTTTAATTGAAGGTAATAGAAAACATGCTTTATCAGGTTTACTTATTACTTTCTGATTAATTGTTACATTTGTATTATGTCAATATATTGAATATAGTAATACATCATTTACAATTACAGATGGTATTTATGGTTCAGTATTTTTTGCTGGTACTGGTTTACATTTCTTACATATGGTTATGTTACTAATTATGTTAGGTATTAATTATTGAAGAATAAGAAATTATCATTTAACATCAACACATCATGTAGGATATGAGACTACTACTATTTATTTACATGTTTTAGATATTATTTGATTAGCATTATATATTTGTTTTTATTGATGAGGTGTATAGTATTATACATTATCATTTAGGTGCGTAGGGTTCACCCCCCTATTGCTAGTCAGCAATATGAGGTACCCTCCTAAATGATAATTCAATTTAAATATTAATTAAATAAATAAATAAAATATATAAATTATTAATATTCATTATAATAAAATATTATATAAAATATATTAAAGATTAAAAGAAAGCCTTTATAGCTTAGTGGTAAAGCGATAAGCTGAAGATTTATTAACATGTAGTTCGATTCTCATTAAAGGCATAGCTATTTTGGTGGAATTGGTAGACACGACACTCTTAAGATGTGTTCTTTAACAAAAGATGAAGGTTCAAATCCTTTAAATAGCATTAAATTTAATTAATGAGCTGTTGACTAATAGGTAAGTCACCAAGATTTGAGTTTGGTATATGTTTGTTCAAATCAAACCAGTTCAAATAGAGGGAATATTGTTTAATGGTTAAAACAGTTGTCTTTTAAGCATCTCATGTCGGTTCAATTCCGGCTATTCCTAAACTCTCTTAGCTTAATGGTTAAAGCCTAATACTTCTAATATTATGATTCTATGTTCAAATCATAGAGAGAGTAATATTATTATATAATAGATATAAGTTAATTGGTAAACTAGATGTCTTCCACACATTATTTGTGAGTTCGAGTCTCACTATCTATAATTAAATAAATAATTTAAATAAGGATTTGTAGCTTAATAGTAAAGCACTATCTTGTCACGATAGTAGATGTCAGTGCGATTCTGATCAAATTCGTTAATGAAAAGTTAGCTATTGGTAAAGCGAGTTACTTGCTATGTAATGAATTATTAATTCTTATGAGTTCGATTCTCATACTTTTCGTTTAAGGTAAATATATTTCAATGGTAGAAAAGATGCTTGTGGTGCATTCAATATGAGTTCAATTCTCATTATTTACCCTTTATATTATAAAATAAATATTATTAATCTTTTAGTTAAATATTATTATCATTTTATTAAATAAACTAAATATCATTTAGAGTGGTACCACAAGAATGCTGAAAGCATTAGGGGTGTGTACCCTAACTCTCTAAATGATAGTTAAACTTATATAGCTTAATGGCTAAAGCATTTGTCTCATAAACAAATAATATAGGTTCGATTCCTTTTATAAGTATTTTTTACTACATTCTTTATAATATTTTATTAATTAATTAAATAATGATAAAATATTAATTAAATAATTAATTTAATTAAATTAAATAATAAATAAAATGAAATATAATTTATTAAATAATATAAAAATTAATAATAAGAAATTAAAGTTAAAATTAATTTTAATAATAATTCTTATAAAAAGATTAAATAATATAAATCAACATAATATTTATAAAAATAGATATTATAATAAAAATAATAATTTACAATATTTAAATAAATTAAATCTTTATAATAATAAAATATATTATTTTAATAAACAATTAATAAATAATATATTAATTATTGATAATCTATTTAATAATTTATTAAAAAAGATAATAATATCTAATAATATTTTAATAACTAATTTAAAATTTGAACATAGACTAGAAAGTATTCATATTAAATATTATTTTTATAATTATATAAATATTAATAATGATGAATTAAGTAAATTATATAATAATTATATAATGAGTATTAATAATCAAATAATAAATTTATTAAATAATGATAATAATAGTTTAAATAATTTAATACTTAAATATTATAATAAAAAAGTTTATATTAATCTTTATAAATTAAATTATATATATTTAGATCTAGAATTATTAAGTCAACTATTAACTAATATTTATAATAATAATGGTTTAACATTAAAATCATTAAAAATAATTATTAATAAATTACCATTTAATAATGATATATTATTATCAAAAAATTATGTTAATAAAATAAATAAATATAATTTACTAATTAATAATAATTTAAATAATAATAAAAAAGATTTAATTAATTTATATACTTTAGATAATAAATTATTAGATTTAAGTATTCTTAATAATATATTATTAGGTAAATATTTAGTAGGTAGTAATATCCAATTAAAAGGTAGACTATTAAATAGAAATATTACTAGACTAATAAAGATAAATATTATGAAAGGTACATTTAATAATTATATATATCAATGAAGTAAATTAAATAATTTATATAAATTAAATTATATATCACTTAATATTAATAAACTTAATAATCTATTTATTAATAAAAATGGTATATTTAATATTAAAATTAAATTAAATACTATTTAATAATATTCTATAAGTAATTTCTTATTTATTTTATAACATTTTTTAATGTTTTATGTTAAATAGATAATAATCAATTAATTTAAATAAAAATTAAGATGCCACAAATAATTCCATTTTTCTTTATGAATCAATTAACTTATGGTTTTCTATTTATTTTACTAATTTTATTCTTACTATCTTATGTATTTTTACCTATGATTTTAAGATTATATATCTCTAGATTATATATTTCTAAATTATAAATAGTTAATTAAAATTTTAAATTAAAAAAAAGATCATTAATGATCATTATATTATAAAATATAATAAAGAATATATTAAATAATAATAATAATATGAAATATTATATTAATTCTCCATTGGAGCAATTTGAGATTAGAGATTTATTAGGTTTAACATCACCAATAATAGATTTTAGTTTTATTAATATTACTAATTTTGGTTTATATCTTATAATTCTTTTAATAGTAATTTTACTAATAAATTTAATAACTAATAATTATAATAAATTAGTAGGTTCTAATTGATATTTAAGTCAAGAAATAATTTATGATACTATTATAAATATAGTTAAAACACAAATTGGTGGTAAAGTATGAGGTTATTATTTTCCATTAGTTTATACATTTTTTATTCTTATTTTTACTATAAATTTAATTAGTATAATTCCTTATTCATTTGCTATAACTTCACATGTAGTATTTGTAGTATCAATAAGTATAATTATTTGATTAGGTCTAACTATTATTGGTTTTTATACTCATGGTTTAAAATTCTTTGGTTTATTTTTACCACTAGGTACACCATTAATTTTAGTACCATTATTAGTATCAATTGAATTATTATCATATTTTGCTAGACTTATTTCATTAGGTTTAAGATTATCAGCTAATATTATAGCTGGTCATTTATTAATTGTTATTTTAGGTGGTTTATTATTTAATTTAATAGCTATAAATATTTTAACATTTTTATTAGGTTTCTTACCAATGATTGCTATTTTAGGTATTGTATGTTTAGAATTTGCTATTCTTATTATTCAAGCTTATGTATGATGTATTTTAATATCATCATATTTAAAAGATCTAATTTATTTACATTAATTAATAATTAATTAATATTTAATAATATTCAATAATTACGTAAATACTTTAATTAGAGAGTTAGGGTTCACCCCCCTAATGCTTATCAGCATTATGAGGTACCACTCTAATTAAAGGTAAATATATATTTAATATAATAAATAAAGGATATAGTTTAATTGGTAAAACTATTGACTTCAAATCAATCATTAAGAGTTCAAATCTTTTTATCCTTGTTATATTTTTAAAGATATAAATTAATAAATAATAAATATGATAAATCATAATATTAAAGATATTGATTAATATTTTTAATTAATTAAATAATATGCAATTAGTATTAGCAGCTAAATATATTGGTGCAGGTATTTCAACAATTGGTTTATTAGGAGCAGGTATTGGTATTGCTATTGTATTTGCAGCTTTAATTCAAGGTGTATCAAGAAATCCATCAATGAAAGATACTTTATTCCAATTTGCTATTTTAGGTTTCGCTATTAGTGAAGCTACAGGTTTATTCTGTTTAATGATTTCTTTCTTATTATTATATGGTGTTTAATTTTTAAATTAAATTAAATAATATAATAATTAATATTCAAAATAAGTTATATTAGCTTAATTGGTAGAGCATTCGTTTTGTAATCGAAAGGTTAGGAGTTCAAATCTCTTATGTAACAATATTTAAATAAATAAAGATCTTATCGTCTAATGGTTACGACATCATCTCTTCATGTTGAAAATATCGGTTCAATTCCGATTAAGATTATTAATATATTTTATAATTATTATAATAAACAATATTAATTAGAGGGGTACCAACATATTGCTAACTAGCAATAGGGGTGTGTACCTTATCTCTCTAATTAATAATTTATAAATTAAATAAATTAAATAATTAAATCTTAATGGTTTATTAGGTTCAATTCCTATAAAGATTATATAAATATTAATAAATAATAATATAAATTAATATATTAATTAAATAATATAATTTATTATATAAAGAATTATATTATAATCTAATAATTATTAAATAATAATTTAATAATATTTTAATATAAAAATATATGGCATATAGAAAATCAAATTTATATTTAAATTTAGTTAATAGTTATGTTATTGATTCACCTCAACCATCATCAATTAATTATTGATGAAATTTAGGTTCTTTATTAGGTTTATGTTTAGTTATTCAAATTCTTACTGGTATTTTTTTAGCTATGCATTATTCATCTAATATTGAATTAGCTTTCTCATCAGTAGAACATATTATGAGAGATGTACAACTAGGTTGATTAATTAGATATATGCATCTTAATGGTGCTTCATTCTTCTTTATTTGTATATATATTCATATTGGTAAAGGTTTATATTATGGTTCTTATAAATCACCTAGAGTTATTGTATGAACAGTAGGTGTTATTATCTTTATTTTAACTATAGCAGCAGCTTTCTTAGGTTATTGTTTAGTATATGGACAAATGTCTCATTGAGGTGCTACTGTTATTACTAATTTATTTAGTGCTATTCCATTTATTGGAAATGATATTGTACTATGATTATGAGGATCATTTAGTGTTAGTAATCCTACTATTATAAGATTCTTTCTATTTCATTATTTAGTACCATTTATTATTGCAGCTATAGTAATTATGCATTTAATGCTATTACATGTACATGGTTCATCAAATCCATTAGGTATTACAGGTAATTTAGATAGATTACCAATGCATGGTTATTTTATTTTTAAAGATTTAGTAACAGTATTTGTATTTATAATTTTCTTTTCATTATTTGTATTCTTTTCACCTAATACTTTAGGACATCCTGATAATTATATTCCAGGTAATCCTTTAGTAACACCAGCATCTATTGTACCTGAATGATATTTATTACCATTCTATCTTATTTTAAGATCTATTCCTGATAAATTAGGTGGTGTTATTACTATATTTGGTCTTATTTTAGTTTTATTAATATTACCTATTACTGATAGATCTATTATTAGAGGTAATACATTTAAACTATTATCTAAATTCTTCTTCTTCTTATTCATTCTTAACTTTATCTTATTAGGTAAATTAGGTGAATGTCATGTTGAAGTACCATTTATCTTAATAGGTCAAATTTGTACATTTATTTATTTTGCTTATTTCTTAATCTTAGTACCTATTATTTCTATAATTGAAAATATTTTATTTTATTTACTAAATAAAAAATAATAAATAATAAATAATAATTAATATTCATTAAATACTTTAATATTAATATTTTATAATATTTGATTATATCATTAAATAATTTAATATTAATATTTATATATTATACTTCTTTATCATTTAGGAGGGTACCTCATATTGCTGACTAGCAATAGGGGGGTGAACCCTACGCACCTAAATGATAAGAGTTTATCATTAAATTATATACTATATATTATAAGTAAATTATCAAACCATATATAAGGTATATATATATTAATTAAGAAAGTTTGACTGAGTGGTTTAAAGTGTAATATTTGAGCTATTATAAATCTTTATGATTTCATAGGTTCGAATCCTATAACTTTCGTTTATAAATTATTAAAATAATAATTAAAAATAGTTAATAATAATGAGAACATGATGTTGGTTCAGATTAAGCGCTAACTAAGGACATTACACATGCGAATCAAACGTTAATATTATTATAAAATAGTATTAATAAGTGGTGTACTCGTGAGTAAAAATTAAGAATAATGAACTTAAAATTTAACTAAATATTAAATAATAAATAAAGAATAATGTAATAATTATTTGTTTTAAGTCAAGCTTATAATGATTTAGGTATTAGTTAATTAAAAAATAATAACTAGCCAAAAATTCATAATTGTTAATTAAAGTTAGAACAATCACGTTGATTTAGAAATTATAATCAATATCTATATGATACAGCAGTGGGGAATATTGGACAATGATCGAAAGATTGATCCAGTTACTTAGTAGAATGATAAAATTAATAAATATTATTTATTAATATTGGTTAACAATAAAATTCAATAATTTATTTAAATAATGATTAAATAATCTCAATATAAAATTAATTAATAATGAGATATATATTTTTAAAAAGAATATATAATTAAATAATCCCAACCAAAATTTGTGCCAGCAGCTGCGGTAAGACAAAGGGGGTTAGCGTTAATCGTAATGGCTTAAAGGGTTCGTAGAATGATTATTTTAAATAATAATTAGAATTAATAAAAATAATTTAAGAATTATTCAAGTAAAGATGAAATAATAATTATATGAATAAGACTTATAAAGTGAAAATTTAAATTATATATTAATTGACATTGAGGAACGAAGGCTAAAGTAGCAAATCGGATTCGATACCCGAGTAGTTTTAGCAGTAAACAATGAATACCTATTTATTTTTTTATATTAATTAAAGAATAAATTAAATGAAAATTAAAGTATTCCGCCTGATGACTACGTTAGCAATAATAAAAATCAAAACAATAGACGGTTACAGACTTAAGCAGTGGAACATGTTATTTAATTCGATAATCCTCGATAAATCTTACCATTTTTTGAATATTTAATTATAATAAAATATAATTAATTACAGGCGTTACATAGTTGTCTTCAGTTCGTGCTGCAAAGTTTTAGAATTTATCATAAACGAACATAACTCTAAATATTTTTTATTAATAAAATATTAATTAATTATTTAATGAATAATTAAGAAAAGAATTAAGACAAATCATTATGATCCTTATAAAATGGGCAATAGACGTGTTATAATATAATATACAAAATTATAAATAAATATAAAAAATAAAATTAATAATTAAAGTATTATAATAATTAATAAAATTATTTATTAATAAGTATGGATTTTTAACTGAAATTTGTTAAAATGAAATAAGAATTGCTAGTAATCTATTAATAAGAAAGTAATGGTGAATACTCTAACTGTTTCGCACTAATCACTCATCACGCGTTGAAACATATAATTAAATAAAGAATATTAATTAATTTATTAATTATTAATTATTATTAATATTTATTTAATAAATATAATAAATATTTTAATTTAAATTATGAATCAATGCGAAGTTGAAATACAGTTACTGTAGGGGAACCTGCAGTGGGCTTATAAATATCTTTAATATTCCATTTATATATAATAAATATATTTTTTAATATATTTTATAATAACTATTATAAATAGTTTTACTTAAATTATAATTTAATAATTTAATAACTTATTAATTAGAGAGTTAAGGTACATCCCCCCTAATGCTAAGCATTATGGTTGGTACCACTCTAATTAATAAACTATAATAAATAAATACTAATATTTTATATCAATTAAATTATAATTATTTTATTTTAATAATTTAAATATTTAATGAATATATAAATAAAGTATTATAAATTTAATAATAAATAAGAAATGAAGAGAATCGAACTCTTAATAATTAAATTTGCAATTTAATAGTTTAACCATTAAACAACATTTCCTTATTAATATTATTTAATCAATTAATTAATATCTTATTATTAATTAGAAGGATAGGGTACACACCCCTAATGCTTACGCATTCTTGTGGTACCCATCTAATTAATAATGTATTATCATATCATATTTATTTTGATAAAAGATTAAATAATATTAATTTATTATAATTAACTAATAAAATATATTTATATTGATATATATTTATAATATTTATTTATCTTGATTATATATATTAATATTGATAATATATATTAATATAATTGAAATAAGATTAATAGGATTTGAACCTATATTGGTACCTTATCAAAGTACTATTCTAACCTTTTGAATTATAATCTCTTTTTATTAATAAAATATGGAATTAATGAGAATTGAACTCATATTAAATGCATGCAAAGCAATCATTTTACCAATTAAATTATAATCCCTTTATTTAATTATTTAGTTCTTAATAGGAATCGAACCTATATAGTTTCATTAACAGTGAAATGCTTTAACCATTAAGCTATAAAAACTTATAATATTATTAATGAAGAGAATAGGAATTGAACCTATGAAGAACTATGTCATTGAGTTTACAGCTCAACTTCAATTACCAACATTGAAAATCTCTCCTTATATTTATATATTCATATAATAAATATCTATCTAAAATATTTACTTATACTATATATTTTAATATACTATATATTTTAATATAAATACTATATCTTTTAATATTATATATATTTTAATATAAATATTAATGATAATAACTAATAGTTTAATTAATGGGGTACCACCACTAATAGGGGGGTGTGTACCCTACACCATTAATTAACTATTTTAATTTAATTTAATTTATTATTTTTTTAATTATTTTTAATATTTATATTTAAAAGGGTAAAATCTTTGTATAAGTAAGTTCTAAAATTAGAACTAAAGTTTAAATAAATTTGAAATATTTATTATAAAGATTTAAAGGGACAATTATGGATAATAATAACTATTAATAATAAGGTTACTAATAAATATATTTTATAATAATATTTTAAAACCTAAGGTAAACCATTATTATATATTTTAATTAATATATAAATTATATTAAACTAAGTGAACTAAAACATTTAATTAACTTAAGGAATATAAATCAACAGAGATATTGAGAGTATAGGTGATAGAAATCGATATAGTCAATAAGTATTATGTTATTAATTAATGTAAGAATATAGGATAACAAATTCTAAGACTAAATATTATTAATAAGTTTAAAGAAGTACCGTAAGGGAAAATTATTTAAATAGTTGTTCTATAAGCAATTATATATATTAAATTATAATATAAATAATGTACCTTTTGTATAATGGGTCAGCAAGTAATTAATATTAGCATAATATTAAAATAAAAAATGATATTAAAAATAATATAAATATTTAACAATGTTAAAATTAATTAAAATAAATTAAATTTAGTTAATATTAATTAACCCGAAAGCAGATGATCTTACTATTATCAAATGATTAAAATATATATTTATTATGTTAAAGATAATAAATTATAAAAACGATTGAACAGGTTAATGTAGCAATATTATCTGATGAATAATGGTAAGTAGAGAAAGTCAAATCTGATTTGCAAATAGCTGGTTTTCTACGAAACATATGTTAGTATGATTATTTAAATATTAGATATATATGGTATAGTTATTAATATTATTTAGGGAATAATTATTTATTTTATTAAAAATATTAAATCTCAGAATATATTATTTATCTAAAATTAAATATTTCAGATTATTAGCGATAAGGTTAATAATCAAAAGGGAAACAGCCCAGACTAATAGATAAAGTTCCTAATTATAATTAATTAAGTGAAATTAATATTTAATAAATATATAACAATTAGTTGATGGTTTTGATAATAATCATTCTTTAATGAACATGTAACAATGCACTAATTATTTTTTATATAAAATATTTATTTAAATCATTATTTAATTTAAAATAATGTAAATAAAAAATACACGGATCTAAATTAATAACTGAATCTTTAGATTATTATTATTAATTAATAAAATAATAATAATGGTAGTAGAACATTTAATGATATAAAATATAATTATTATTCAATTATATTATTTAAAAAGAATTAAATAGAGAATGCTGACATGAGTAACGAAAATAAGGTATAATCCTTATCACCTAAAGCATAAGGTTTAACAATAAAAGCGGTTCTTAAGTAATATATTAAAAAATATAATATGATAGAAATAATCTAATATATAAATTAACTTAAATAATGTCAATTAATAAATTTATTAAGTTCAAGAAATATTTATGTATAAAATACCGTAATGTAGACCGACTCAGGTATGTTAGTAGAGTATATGAAGGTGAATTAGATAATTAAAGGAAAGGAACTCGGCAAAAATAGCTCTGACGTTAGTCAATAAAGAGATATTAATTTAAATAATTAATAATAAAAACAAAGTTGTACAACTGTTTACTAAAAACACAACACTTTGCAGAAACGTAAGTTAAAGTATAAAGTGTGAACTCTGCTCCATGATAAAATATAAAAATTAATATTTTAATAAAGATAATAATAATAAATTTTATTAAATAGCAGCCTTATTATGAGGGTTATAATGTAGCGAAATTCATTGTCCACTAATTATGGTCCTGCATGAATGACGTAATGATACAACAACTGTCTCTCCTTTAATCTAAGTGAAATTGAAATCTTAGTGAAGATGCTAAGTATTTGTAGAAAGACGAAAAGACCCTTTGCAGCTTTACTGTAATTAGATAGATCGATTAATTAATATTATTATTTAGTCATATAAAGTAATAGATTATATAATAATGAAATACTTTTTTTTAATATTTAATTATATCTTATCCTTTTTAAATATTTAATAGATAATTCTTAAATATATTTTATTTAAAAAAAATAAATTAAGGAAACAATCTCTAATTGGTAGTTTTGATGGGGCGTCATTTTCATAAAAAGTATCTGAATAAGTCCATTAAATAAATATTAATTAATTATATAAAGAAATATATATATTAAATATATATGATATTAAAAATTATTAAATAAATTAATTAATAATAATTAATAATTTTAATAATAAAATAGATAAAATAATGTACAGTTTTATATGTTAATAAAACATAATATAGGATAATATATTAAATAAATATAATGGTATAACTGTGCTATAATTGTAATACCTACAAGTAGAACAATAACGTAAGTTTGGCATAATGAACAAAATATACATATTGTAATGGTATTTGATAACGAATAAAAGTTACGCTAGGGATTAATTAATAGTCCCATTAAATTGTGAAATTTAATTATCAATATTTATATAATATTGAGTAAATTGGGTTAATTGCAAAGAACTCCTAATATTATTTAATAATAATAAAGGACAATCTGCAGCGAAGCTTATAACAATCCTTTTTATAAAGTTATAAGAACGTTCAACGACTAGATATATGAGTAGGATTAACAATAATTATATCCACGAAAGCCCAATATGTATTAATTAATAAATAAATAAATAATACATAATGAAATAGTCTGAACAATAATGAGAATTATTGAAATAATAATTAAATGTTATTATGATAACAAAATTGAACAGGGTAATATAACGATAGAGTAGCTATTGTAAGTTATGTTTGCCACCTCGATGTCGACTCAACCTATCCTCTTGGTTGTAACAGCTAAGTAGGGTTTGACTGTTCGTCAATTAAAAGGTTACGTGAGTTGGGTTAAATACGACGTGAGTCAGTATGGTTTCTATCTTCTACAAATAATATTATTAATTAAAGTCTAACTCTTAGTACGCAAGGATCAGAGTTATTAAACCTATGATGTAACTATTGATTATATTAATTAAATATTATTAAAAATATATATTTAATCATTATTAATTTATAATAAATAATATAAACATAGTAGTTAAGTTAAGTTTAAAAATAATAAATATTGAAAGCATATAAAATATGAAGTAGTCTTTAATAAATAATTATATTGATAATTTTATACTAAAATTTATTAAATAGGTTATATATATAATATTAAATATTAATAATAATATTTTATAATAATGTATAATACTAATTTATCAATAATCTTTATAATATCAAATTTATTTAAACTTTAAACGTATCATTTAGGTGTGTAGGGTTCACCCCCCAATACCTATCGGTATTTGTTGGTACCCTCCTAAACGATACTCTACATTTATCTAATATATATATATAATAATATATAATATATAATATATAATATATAATATAAATAGTTATAATATATAAATAGTTAATTATTAATAATATCTAAATATTAAATATCAATATCAAATATGATATGAAATATTAAAATTAAGTATTAAATATGATGATATGAAATATTAAATATACATTAATTTATTATTTGTATATTTAATTTTTAATAATAAAGTTAAATTAAGAATTAATAATTTATTAATCTAATAATCTAATAAATATTTAAAATATTAACAATATTAATATTAGTATTTAATATAAATATTAAAATTTAATACTAAAAAATATTAATTTGTTAATTATTAATAAAGTATATAAAGTATTAATTATTTAATAATATAATTTAATAAAGTCTCATTTAGAAGGTTAGGGTACATCCCCCCTAATGCTATGCATTATGGTTGGTACCCATCTAAATGATCCTAGTTATTATATATATATACTTTATTAATATTAGTTATATATCCCCCCCTATACTTATATATATATACTATATCAATAATTAATTTTAATAATTAGTAATAATAGTTATAATATTAGTAATAAATAGTAATAATAAATAGTTTATAATAGTTATAATATATAGTATTAATATAATAGTTATAAATAGTAATTATATAGTATTAATATAAATATATAGATAGTAGTTATTATTAAATATAATATTAAGTATTAATAATATTAGTAGTTAATAAATAATAATATATAGTAATTATAATAGTATTAATATATAGTTATAATAGTATTGATATAGATAGTAGTTATTATTAAATATGATATATTAAGTATTAATAATATTGGTTATTATTATATATGATAATATTAAGTATTAATGATATAATATTAGTAGTTAATATATAGTTATAGTATAGTAATAATATGGTATGTATTAATTATTATATGTAGTTATACATATAAGATTAATTAATATCATATTAGTAAGTAAGTATTAGTAAGTATTAGTAATTATTAATAAGTATTATATATATATTATTAATAATAATAATTTAATAATAATATAATAAATAGTAATAATAAGTATTTAAAACATATCATTTAGAGAGTTAGGGTTCACCCCCCTAATGCTTATCAGCATTATGAGGTACCACTCTAAATGATATTAGTATATAGTATTAATATATAAATATATAATATTAGTATATATAATATTAGTATATAGTATTAATATATAGTAATAATATCTAATATATATAGTATTTAATTAATAGTTATTTATAAATTATAAATAGTATTAATAGTAATTATATGTAGTTAATAATATTAATATATTATAGTATAGTAATAATAATAATGTTAATAAATATATAATAGTATCAATATATAGTTATAGTTAATAATAAATAATATTGAATTATAGTATTAGTATATAGTATATAGTATTAATATTAAATATTAGTAATAATTATTATATAAATAAATATATAATATATTAGTTAATTAATAGTATTTAATTATTTAAACTATCATTTAGAAGGATAAGGTACACACCCCTAATGCTTACGCATTCTTGTGGTACCCATCTAAATGATATTAGTTTTATATATCAATATTAAATAATAATATCTTATAAAGTATAAATAGTATATATAATATGTTAATAATAATTAATTAATTATAAATTAGATAATTAAAGATTAGAATTATAAATATTAAATAGAAATATTAAATAGTAATATGAAATATAGATTATAGATATAGAATATGAAAATATTAAAATATAAATATTAAATTATATATATAGTTAAATATTAAGTATATAGTAATAATAATAATTATTTTAAATAATTTAAATAATAAATATTAAATTGATATGTAATGATTAGATTATTAAATGATATAAATGGTGGGGCGATCAATTAGTGATATATATTAATAACAGATAAATATTTAAATATTATAAACTATTATATAAAGTATAAATATTATAGTATATAGTATAGGTAATGCAAGATAGTGTAATTGGTAACATATAAGGCTCATGTCCTTTTGATATACGTTCAACTCGTATTTTTGCAATAATTAACTATTAATTAATAAGTTAATAATTAATAATATATAATAAATAATAATGTATATATGATATATAGATAATTAATATATAATAGTATATAGTATTAATATTACTTAATTCCCGACGTAATTAATTGATAATAATAATAAAGTGTACAATAATATATAATTATTATAATATATAAATATAATAACTATTAGATATATATAATATATATATAATATGTATATATATAATTAATAAAATATAAAAGGTATATAGGTAATATGAAATATTAAATATAAATATTAAATAAGTAATATTGATGTGTACTTAAATAATAAGTAACAATATTACGATTATATAAAGATAGTTAAGTTAATATACTAACATAATCATAATATAGAATACAATAATTAAATAGACAATATTAATCATATAATCATATTAATAAATTATCATACTAATATTTAAATAAATATAAATGTATATAAAGTTATTAATAGGTAGATTATAAATATAATAATTATGTATAGTAATATTTAAAATATTAATAAATCATATAATAAAATATATTTAAATTAATTATCAAATTACATTAAGTAATCATGATAATTAATAATATTGAATATATAATAATATAAATATAGTATAATATAATATAATATAAATATTGATAATTAGTTAATAAATAAGTTAATAATATATAATATGTTATTAATAGTTAATAATGATAATAATACTTAATTCCCAACGGATAGTTAATAATATTAAATAATAAATATTAAGATTACATTATCATATTACCATTAAGTAATAATGATAATTAATATTAAGTATATAAATATATATAATATATATATAATAATATAGTATATAATAATACTTCATTATTAATAAATATAATATTCAATTATGATATAATTAATAATTAATAAATAATATAGAATACATAATATATAGTTAATAGTATAGTATACTAATATTAATTGATTCCCAACGGGATTAATATTAATAATAAGAATACTTAATGATATATAATATTAGATTATTAATCAGGTAACCATATATTAAATATGAAATATAAATATTAATTAGTATTAAGATATATAATAGTATATAAAGATAATACTTAATTCACTACGGGATTAATAGTTAATTAAATAATTATAATTAATATCATTAATAACAATAGTTAATAATATATTAATTTAATATATATATAGAGTATTATAAATATAATTTGTATATATTAGTATTTATATTATAAATATAATTGATAATAAATATTATAGTTATAGTATATAGTATATAGTATATTAATAGTATAGTATGATAATAATACTTGATTCCCTACGGAATTAGTATTAATATAAAATGAAGTTATTAAATTATAATTAGATAAGATAATTAATATTATAAAGTATTGTATATATGATTATATAGTATAGTTATATATATATGTAATAGTTAAATATAATAATAAACTTAATATACGATGTTAATAGTAAGTAATTAATATTATTAGTATTCATATCATTAATATAATTAAATAATAATTGTTATATGTTATATATGTAATATTAAGTATATAATAGTATCATATATTATTTGATATAGTTATATTAGATAAATATATAGTATTAATTAAGTAAATAGTAGAGTATGTATATATATTATTAATAGTATAATAAGATAATAGACTTGATTCCCTACGGAGTTAATAGTTATTAATTATATAGTTTATTAATACATATTGTATATATTATATATTGAGTATACATATAATAGTATATTAATATATTAGTTAATATAGTTATTAATATTAAATAATTAAAGTATTAAAATTATAGTTTGGTAACCATTGTTATTAAATATAATATGATATAATAATATAGTATTAATTATGTATTAGATATAGATTAGATATATTATATATATTATTTATATTAATTAGATAGTATATAGAGTATATAGTTATAATAGTTAAATATGATAATATTACTTAATTCCCTACGAAGTTAGTGAATATAGTTAATATTGATTATATATATATTAATGAATTATTGATCAGGTAACCTATTGTTTATTAATATATAGATTCATTAATTATTGATTTGGTAATCTATTGTTATTAGATATATAGAGTATATAGTAGTATATATATATATATTTGTTAATAGAATATAATATAATATGTAGATATTATAGTTAATAATATTGTATTCATTATTTATTTATTATTAGTATATTAATAGATATTTATTAATTATTGATCAGGTAACCAATTGTTATCATTTGATAATTTGATAATTAGATAATATTGATAGATATTAATCAGATTATTAGTTTGGTAACCTATTGTTAATAATAATATAGAGTATATAAATCTTATAGATATTAATTATTCATTAATCATTGATCAAGTAATCAATTGTTAATAATATTAAGAATATAATATGTAGACATTTAGTCTAGTCTATCATTATTAATTAAATATTAATTATTTTGTTAATTTGTTATTAATTTATTAATTTATTGATTTTGTTGATATTTTATTGATTTTGTTGACATGTTGATATGTTGACATTATTTAAATATAATTTATAATATTTATTATTATATATTATCTAGTCATAGACTCATATAAATATGAATATATTCCATTATTAATTGTTTAGGATAAACATAAATTAATATAATAACTTATTTTTAAGTTCAATAAATATGTTCATATTTATATGATTAATTCATAACGTATTCGATATAAATATCTCATACCCTTTTATGAATTAATTAAGCGGTATTAAATTATTCTGATTGGATTAAGTTATTATTTAATTTATGTTCCTAACAATTAATTAATTACATAAATATCAATATTTATTATTATTTATTAAAATATTAATGATAATATTGTAATACTTCAATTATTTTATCAAATGGCAAATAATCTATTAATCATTTAATACGATTGATAAGAAAGAAAAGAATATCATCTATCGTATAATATATTTCAAGTATGACCTCTTCAATATAATTAGAAGTTTAAACTTGTAAAGAATTAAGAATTTAATATGAGTCTTACATTAATACTTGATATGAATCCTTTAATCTATTTATTTGTTTTATCGTTTAAAGAGAAGAATAGTTAATCTAATTATTACATTATATATTGATATAATAGTTTAATTAACTTATTTGTTTATCCGTTAGATAAGAATTACACTAATCTATTGTATAATTTAATTTATATATGACCTCTTCAATATACTTAGAAGTTTAACCTTAGAAGGAAATAGAAGATTAATAAGAGTCTTACATTAATACTGAATATGAATACTTTAATCTAATTATTCGTTTAACCGTTGAGAATAGTAGTTATTATAAATCTTACATTATAACTTGATATAATAGTTTAATTAAATTATTTCTTTAATCGTGGAGAAGGTAAATACAATAATCCATTGTATAATTTAATATGAGTATGACCTCTTTAATAAACTTAGAGGTTTATACTTGAGTAGTAAGATAATATAAGATATCGTTGTATTTAATATTGATATGATTCCTTAATATAATTAGAAATTTAATCTTTAGTTATTTTTAATAATTTAATTTATAAATGGTCTACTTTAACATATTAATTAGAGCGTTAGGGTTCACCCCCCCAATTCCCTAGGGGAATATGGTTGGTACCCCTCTAATTAATATTTAAATTTATCAGCCAAACATTAATTAATACCTTAATAATAATATTTAAGAATTATTAACATTAATCATTATTATACTATTTTATATCAATTATTAATTATGAATTATAAGAATTAGTATTAATAGTTTATTTAGTTTGTACAATTTTATATCAGTTAACATTTAATCCAACGGTATTATAAAGTATCTATTAATTAGATATTTATATTAGTTAGTATTTAATAGATAATATATAAACAATAATTATTATAAGATATTATATTAATAGTTTATTAAGTCTGTATAATTTAATCTTAGTTAGCATTTAATACAACAGTTAAAGATTAAGATATATTAATTATCATTATTTAATAATAAGTTATATAAATTATATTAGTTACTTATTAATATTTAATTAGATATTAGTACATTACATCCATTATCATTTAGAGGGGTACCACAAGAATGCGTAAGCATTAGGGGTGTGTACCTTATCTCTCTAAATGATATGATTAATTATTATAACATTCATTATTTAATTATTTTAAAAATATTAAAATTATTAATTATTACTTTATAAGATTATATTATTTAATTATTATGATATGAGATATTATTAATTATTAGACATTCATAGCTTATACCACAATAAATATTGGTGTTATCAACATTTATTGGGTAGCTATTCATTATGATTACTAATAGATATTATTTATTTAAAGATTAGTTATAGATATTATATTAGTTATTTATTAATTAGTTATTATTTATTATTAAGATATATTAAGATATAGTATTTTATATACTAAGATATATACATTAGGAACATTTAGGAGGGTACCAACAAATACCGATAGGTATTGGGGGGGTGAACCCTACACACCTAAATGTGACTATTAAATACTATTATCATTAATTTAAATACTTTCAATTTATAAGTTAAGTACTTAGATT